CACTATTCCTTCTTTTCGATCGAATCGATCATAACCACTACCTATATTCCACAAAATTGTGCACCACAAATAGGCGCTAATAAATAGACCCGCGATCCCATAGAAAGACATTACGAGCCCTTGTGGAAAAAAAATGATTTGTTGAGGCGGAAATAAAGATATCAAATTTCTACCAAGATAACTGGTAGTTCCAACCAATAAGAATCCTAATGAACCTAAAAAAAGGATAAAGGCCCAGCAAAAATTACTTGTTTTTCGAGCCCCCTTTATAAGTTCTATCCATATATGTTCTGATCGCCAACCCATACTTGATTTGATTGCATTTTATTGGAATTGAGAAAATAGCCCAAATGAATTTGACTTTACTCTTTTTGTTTCCGAAATAGCTCTCATCAACTAGCACTATTTTGATGTGAGCCTTTAGGAATAATTCATCAAATTAATTGGTTATATCTAAAAAAAGAACATCCCCTTCATATGATCCTAACTAGAGATATCGATATACATATGGATACAGAGACTTCCATCCGCCAATTTGAGTCTATTTTCAAATAGCTCGAATGCATTTCCCCATATATAATTTTCTCGATGCATAAGCATAAGAACTCTTTCATTTAGGGTGCGGCAAAAGCCGCAGTCACATGGTATACCATATTCCACTAAATAGATATTAGTGTTAGGATACAAGTCTAAGTTTTGAAAAATAAAAAGATGAGATTTTGTCCTATCGAATTTAAACAATCTTGTTTTTTTGAATATGAAGAGATAAAGAAGCCATTGCTATTGCCGGAAATACTAGGCCTACTAAAGGCACAAAAATACAGGGAAAGTTGAAAGTTATCATAGAATGAATATCTCGATTTACTATATTGTATTATACTTAATTTATATATTGTTATAAAAATATCTTGTAATAATTATAATATTCGAATTAATAATTTGAAATTAATATCGAATAATATAAAATCGAATTAATTAGGAAATTAATATTCAAATTATTTCGTTTGAGAATTTATTAATTGTAATTATAATTACAATAGATTGAAGTATATATATAACTTGGTATATATACTAAGTGCTAAGGACTACTAAGTGCAAGGACTCAAGGAATGTAGAACTAAAAAAATGTACTTATTTTTCTTTTCTTTCCGCATGAAAGACAAGATATCTATAATAAGAAATTTTCTTATTCTTCTTCTTTTGTTCGTCTTTTCTGCTCTAATTCGAACAACGATCAATCGGATTTAAATTCCCTTATTCTAAGGTAAAAGTATACCTTAGAAAAAAACTGCATATATTTGGGTAGATCCCTCTTATATACTTTCGAAAATCCTACTTCCAAAGACCTTGGAAGTAGGATTTACTTCTAAAAATCGAGACGTTCATCGAATCTGAATAAGATATCGATAAATTCGCTAAGAGCGGCAGACGACTTTAATTCGTCTGGAAGTAGTATCTGCCCGGGAGTTGGGCTGGTTAACAGCTCCGTAATGAATTGATCTAAAACGTCCTCCCGTATAGACTGTAGCTTTAGGCCCGCCCATTTTTGTCTCCAAATGGCGACAATGAAAAAGGATTTTGTAAAGAGCTGAATATATGCAGCTCCCATCGAAAGTAGTTTTTCCATTTCAGAAGTATCCGGGTCGTTTGCATTTCGTACATGCCCCACTATACAGTCGTAACGAGTCAGATGCCGAAGGGTTGTGACATAGCCTAGTAGGTCACCCGCAGCGGTCTGCATTTCTTCGAGATTTTGATTCGGATGTTCATCTTGAATCAAAATTAGCGATTTTTTGAACCAATCCCGGTATTGGTCCAATATATCAAACTCCTCGTCTACGAATAGAAACTTTTTGGAAATCTCGCCACGTTCTATCCAGTAGAAGATGAACATCCGCAAATAATGCGGAAAATACGGAAAATTCTTGAGGGAATTTTGCGTAGAATCGGGTTTCGTGAGTTTCTCTTGGAAAACTTGATCCATTTCATATTCCCTATTTAGAACGTTTTCGAAACGATCTAAAAATTTTTTTTTTTCAATTTTTCTAAATGATTATCCCAATTTTCGTTATTTTGGGAAAAATCAGGGTAACTCTGATAGCCGTTTACCATAAAGACTCCTTCCTTATACTTAAGGTATTTCGATTTCTCTTTCTATCTTTCTAAAAGATAGAATAGAACAATAAATGTTTAGATAAGTGTTTAGATAAGTCTTTAGATTTCTCTTTCGAAAAGGTAGAATAGAACAAAAGAGGAAATACAAAAAGTATAGAATATAGAAACTTTCTTTACTTTTTGTATTTCCTTAATTAAATTTTGTTTAATTTAGGGAGAAATTCTTTTAAAATCTCCGCCTTTTTTAAAATATCCTGAACAGTTTCTGTAGGTTGAGCACCCTTTTCAAGGAAATATAGAATAGCAGGAACATTTAAATAAGTTTGATTCGTTATCGGATCATAAAAACCCACTTTCCCAAGATCTCTTCCTTCTCTTCGAGATCGAACATCAATTGCAACGATTCGATAGACGGCTCATTGGGATAGATGTAGATGAATAATACCCCCCCTAGAAACGTATAGGAAGTTTTCGCCTCGTACGGCTCGAGAAAAAATGATTCCTAGTTCTATTTTTGTATAAAATAAAAATGGCAAATTGGTCTATAAAACGATCAAATCAATTAGATTATGATTGAAGTCCTTTTTTATTCTTCGTTCCTGAAAACTAAAAAAACCATTCGTACTCATAACTCAAGTTGAATAACTCTCAAATAGCTCAAAGGAAAATCTTTAGGCATTTCATTTTTTGAGTGGTCTTTAAACCCCTTTCCTTTTTGTTTGTCTCGTTTACAAATCTATTTGTATTGGATTTTTATCTGGTCTAGTTATTGAGACAATTGAAAGGGTATTTCCTTGTTCTGGGATCCTTTATCTTTTCTTTGTTTTAAATCATTGGGTTTACACATAACTTCGGTGATTTTTAATCCTTTCAAAATGGCAGCAACCTACCTTTTTTTGTGATTTCTTTCTATCTTTTATCAAAGAATCATACAAACGGTTGATTTCCACGCGATACATTTTGTATCGAAAGAGTTTTGTCAATTCTAAGAAACTTTACTTTTCGATTGGAACCCTTTCCATATCGAAAATATACTTACGAAGTTGTTCCAATTTATTGATTGGCATTAACCCTAGATCCTTGCCCCTGAGAAATGAATCAATACTTTCTACTCGAGCTTCATCATAGACTATTTACATTACAACCCCCCCCAAAAAAAAAAAAAATAAAGGAGAGGTTCTAGTGGAACAGAACAACCGATGTCGAGCCAAGAGCACCTTCATTCTTTTATAAAGTGGTGGGTGTAAAAATCCACAACGGACCGTGTCCTTCAAGTCGCACGTTGCTTTCTACCATATCGTTTCAAACGAAGTTTTACCATAACATTTCTCTAATTTGAAGCCGGTATGGAATCATGAATAATCATTTGTTCAGTCGGTAGGAACAAGTTTTACCCAGAATTCCCCTTGATTATTGTATAACTATTCCGGCTATTCTTGATTGTCTTTCGAATCAAGAAAATCGTGTATTTTTCTGACAATTTCGTCTTTATCTTTCTCCTCCAAACCTTGAGGTCCTCGCGAGTGTAGATTACGATCATTATAAGATCGTATATTGTATATATGCTGTCTTTTATAACTAAAATTTGATAGAATATATTTTTCGAGACAAGCCTAGCTCTAGAATATACAATACACATCGATCTCTCCTTATGTATAGCACGATATACCACTCCGGTAGAAATTTGAATTTCTGAGAGTTAGAATAAAAATAAAATAACTTCGTTAGAGTGTCCGACCAAAATTTTCATTATAAGTTAAAGAAGATAAAATACGAGCTTGTTTTATAGCAATAGTAATTAATCGTTGTTGTTTCAAGGTCAATCTATTCACTCGTCTATCAATCTATTCACTCGTCTAGATAATATTTTTCTTTGTTGACTAATAAATCGATTAATTACACTCATGTTTCTATAATAAATTCGATCCCCCGATTGAATCGGGGGTAAACGCCTACGAAACCGAATTTCGGATTATCGGCGTCTAAAGAACAGGATCGCGTGGCAGAGTAATAACGCGCACCAGATTATCCGACTTCCAAAACCCATAATCGGTTTGCATAATGCACGGTCATCGAAACCGAAATAAGGGGGTGTACCCTTTACTACGGTCAGGGGCATTGCTTCGTGAATAGCCTCTACTATCTGCTCTTCATTACGGAAAGAAGTTTCCGTGTCAATTGCTATCATTCCCACCCTTATATGACGATATGAAGGAGTATGACGATATGAAGGAGCATGAGCTACAACTCGATTAGTGTTTTTTAGGAATGCTATTACCTGGCATCGCGCAGTAATCGGTAACCCGTTATTATCTATACTTTCAACTACCACAGCGTTATAAAGCTTTGGCACCTTGCCCGACGGAAAGTCGATTTCTAGGGCTGGCCCAATCATTTTAACCACATATCCGACATTTTTTTCTACTCTTACAGAATCATTATTTTGGGAAATATTTTGTGTCATAAAAAACTTCATTTTTTTATTTATTTTTTTTTTTCGATTGAACGGCCAATCTAAATTAAATTTAATTAATTAAATAACTCATTTATACAGACATAGTCAAGGGGCCCTCTATGATCGATGATCATAGAAATGAAGGGATATTTTAATCCTTACCAACTTGATCTTGTTGCCCCTGGCAACAAACATGCGTGAACCATTTCACGAAGTATGTGTCTGGATAGTCCAAAGTCTCGATAGTTAGCTCTCGCTCTTCCGGTCGAAAAACAACGTCGACGAAGGCGTGTAGGTGCACTATTCCGCGGTGGGGATTGTAACTTTCCATGAATTTCTAATTGTTTACTTACCGGTAGAAAGAGTTTCTATTATTATATTTTTTACTAAATTGGGTAATTTCATTTATCTTATTCCATTTTTACAGACTAGGACAAAGAATTGAGCCAAAAGGAAGATAATTATAAATTTGTCAAATTTACCCAGTGGTTTCTTTTCCCAGGTAATGAAACCCGGATTGCGAACCTCCCCAATGTACACGCTTATGCGGCTATCTTCAAACGTTTCAGTTCTACCTTTCAGAGCACTTAAAGGACCTTTTGTATCTAACACTTCCATCCCTGCCCCCTCACATCAATCCCACAAGTCTCTTATCCGTTCTCATTCAATCTTAGTGGAATTCTCAAGTGCATGATCCACCCTAGATCTCCCCCATATATCTATAATTTGTCAAAGGTATATAAATTCAAAATAAATACAAAACGAAAAGATGTAAATATAGGTAGAACTTATTAGATATCATTGACTCTGGTATCTAATAAGTTTTTCTATTCATCTTCTTTTTTTATTGCTATTTTTTCGTTCCATTAAAATCGCAATCGACTACGAAATTTGAATTTCGTAGTCGATTCCTTCTTCTTCTTAATCGGAATATGTTTCCCATTCGGAGTCTTCTTCGAAGTCGATTTTTTCTTGTTCCGAGTCGGAATCTTCTGTTTCCTTTTCGATTCCTTCTTCGAAGTCGACTTCTTTTTGTTCCAAGTCAATTTGTTCTTGTTTTTTTTGTTCTTGTTCTTTCTGTAAGTAAGTCAGTTCTTTGTCTAAGCGAGTCAGTTCGTCGTGTAAGAAAGTAAGTTCCTTATATTCGAAATATTCGAATACGTCGCTTTGTTCGCGCAAACGAAGTCGTGATTTCAATTTAAATTTAAGAAGTCCTAATACTCTGCGGGAAATACGGCTTATTCGTCTGCTAAAACGAATAATCCTATTTTCCAGATCTTCAAAATGCCTTGGCATTTTTGTTACCTCCACGGCCCTTGGGATAAAATTGGATAGTTCTATCCCCTACCCAGGGATAGAACAAAAAAGATCGTTAATGATACGATGATACTGTATAAGGAAAATCTTGAGTTTGGATCCAAAATTAACGTTTTAGTGTGGTCTTATTCATGTGCTTATGCTCTAAGGCATTCTCTGCTCTGTCTTTCGTCCTTGCGGGTCTCCGAGACCCTTTTTTTACTAGCCTTTCTGCTTTCGTGGGAATACATGGATATGGTATACAGTCTCTTCCTCGAGAATTAATTCGAAGTCATAGTCTAAATACGTCTCTAGAATTAAAGAGTATTGGGGCCATCCGTCCTTTCCCTTAACAAAAACCTCTTTTAGTTCTTGGCGTTGGATCAGAAAATCCTGCAATCTCAGGGTTAGTTTTGTCTCTAACCGTATTTTACAGTTATTTTCTTTTCTTCTTTTCTTGTTTTTCATACTAGTTTTTTACAAATATGTATTTATTCGATAATAATCGATTATTGAACCCTATAGAATTAAGATAGAATTAAGATAGAATTAAGACAAAATGAAGAGAATAGGATGTTCCTATATAATAAATAATATTCTATAAATATTACAATATTATTATAAGTTTTTCTATTCATCTTCTTTTTTTATTGCTATTTTTTCGTTCCATTAAAATCGCAATCGACTACGAAATTCGTTTGAACCTCGCCTTTCACTTTAAGGCTATGCCATCCTAAGGTGCTGTTAAATGGAAAGATCTTAGCAACGTCCATGAAAGATGAAATTCGTTTTATTTGCCCAATTTCCCGCAAAAAAATGCACTATTTTGACTAATATTCTTAATTACTAATTAAGAATATTAGTCAAAAAAGAATTATCCGCTGCCACCAAAGAAAACCCTATTCTTCGTATTTTAACTTTGATTCTGCTAAATTAATTACTTGTTGACTACAAATTTTCTATCTTATCTTATGCAGTTCCAAAGATAGCGTACAACAAAACGTAAAGAAAATTCAGAACACAAGTAACTTAAAGTTGTCATATAAACCACTACCTCTTTTATGGAGAAATTAGTAAACACTATCCGAAAAATAGCCACAAAAGGGGACATTCCAGTTGCTCTCCCACTCCACACTGCTAAAAAACACAGCTTTTCTAATATGAATTTGATATCTAAAATAAATACCCCCTATCTCCATCCTGGAGTATCATCTCGATTTTCTTCGAAATTATCATCTAGATTTGGTAAGAAAGCTTTGTGTAACAAAGATTGCATTTTAAAATCTGTCGTAAGACGATCAATAATTCCATAATCTTGGGCTTCCTTTGCTGACATCACAACGTTTTCTTGCAGGTCTTTTTGTATAATATCGTAGGATTGCCCTGTTTTTTCTACAAAAATCTCGTGGAAGTATTCAGTAAGAATATCAAACTGCTTTTTGTCCTCGTGACCATCAAAGTAGCGCCTAAGATTCTGTCTTTTCCTTTTACCGATAATAATTGGAATTTTCATTTTAAATTTAGGTTTCTGAATCAAGATCCTAGCGTGAGGCTGCGCTAGGCGTTCGTGTCCTGAAACGAGGATAAGCGATCCCACTGAAGCAGTCATTCCACATCCTACTGTATGTCCGGGTCTTGGCAGCTGTTGGATTGCATCGTGCATTGTAAGAGCTGTTCGTAGGCATCCGGAAACGCAGTTGTTTAGAAACAAATGCAACTCTCCGATAGGATGTAATATCGTTAGATAAGTAATAAGACCTAATATGATTTTACCTTTTTTCCTATTAAGCTTTTCGCTTAAAAAAACAATCCCAGCTTTAAAAAGAAAGCTGTGTAAGTTAATCCAACGTACTTTTACTTTTTCTTCTTCCTTTTCGATTGCCATTTCTTTTTCGATTTCGATTTCTTCGAAGTCGATTTCTTCTTCTTCTTGGTCTTCTGACAGAACAACAGGCACTTTTGGAATCCTAATCTTATTTTTATTACTAATACTAGGAAAAAGTGGCATTTTTGTTACCTCCACTGGTTTTTAGGATCAAATTTTTTAGTTCTATCCCTGGGTAGGGGCTAGAACTAAAAAAATAGATTATTCTTATTATATATAATTCAAAAGATCATTAACGATACGATGATACTGTATAAGGAAAATTTGATCTTTTGAGGCAATTATAGATTCTGGGAGGCAATCCTAATTCGTCAATCAAAATCAAATGAAAGTCTTTTTTTTTTTTTTGCATTTCTCTACGTTTTCATGAAAGGTAAAAAGTGGTAAATTAATCTTGTGTTGATTTTCGTCTAAATAGAAGTTTTCTTCTTCTGTATTTAAAAAGGGACTAAATAAATCAACCAACTTCCGTGAAGCTTCATGAAGTGCTTCTTTAGGAGTTAAACTTCCATTTGTCCATATTTCAAAAAAAAGTATCTCTTCTCTTGCAACCCTATCCAAATAAGAATAAATATTATAATTGGCATTTCGAACAGGCATGAATACAGCATCTGTAGGATAACTTCCATCTTGTAAGGTATTTTTTGGACTTTTTATTTGATAACCGCGGTTTTTCTGAATTTCTAATTTCATATATAAATCAATTCTTTTCGTCAAGCTAGCTATATGTTGTGTATTATCAATGATTTCCACATAAGGAGCTACCATGATATCGCGAGCAGTTACATCTCTAGGACCTTGTACCCAAATCAACCCGTTACAAGGTCCATATAGATTGCTTTTCAATATAATTTCTTTCAAATTCATTAAAATTTCATTGACGGATTCTTGAATACCCGCTATGGAAGAATATTCGTGTGTTACTCTTACTCTCCCGAATTTTGCGCGTGTGATACATGTTCCTTCTATTTCTCCAAGCAAAGCTCTTCGCATAGCAATGCCTAAGGTTTCGGCTTCACCTCTCCTAAGTGGAAACAAGCTAAAGCGCCCATAATAAAGACGTTTACTGTCTACCCTTGATTCAACACACTTCCACTGCAATCTCCGAGGAAATCCTCTTCTGTTTTCTTGACTCATAGTAATATATAGTTGATTAGGTTATTGAATTTTTTCTCTTGTTTGATTGGATTTTTGATATTGAATCGTTTCTTTCTGTTAAAATTTGTGCAATGTTTCTTTTTACACACGTCTTTTTTTAGGAGGTCTACAGCCATTATGTGGCATAGGGGTTACATCCCGTATGCAAGTTAATCGTATACCGTTTTTACGAATAGTTCGTAATGCTGCGTCTCTTCCTCGACCGGGCCCTTTTATCATGACTTTTGCTCGTTTCAGACCTTGATCCACTACTGGACGAATAGCATTTACCACTGTGGTTTGAGCAGCAAAAGGGGTCCCTCTTCTTTTAGCTCTAAATCTACAAGTACCGGCAGAGGACCAAGAAATCACTCGACCCCTTACATCTGTAACAGTCACAATGGTATTATGGAAACTTGCTTGAATATGAATAACTCCTTTTGTTAGTTTACGTGTATTCTTACGTGAACTAATACGTCGATTCGTACGGAAATCGATTCTACGTATAGTTTTTGGCATCTTTTATCATTTCATAAATATAAGTTAGAAATATATGGATATATCCATTTCCTATCAAACTGGATCCCTTTTTTTATTTGTAGATTGGGTCTTTTAGAGAGTTTCTTTTAGATTATCCCTGTGTTTGTTTATGTCTGGGGTTGGAACAAATTAGTCTAATTCGCCCCCGCCTACGGATTATTCGACATTTTTCACAAATTTTACGAACAGAAGCTCTTATTTTCATATTTGCCATTCCTTACCGCAATTTAGAATCTACTTCTTGGAAGAAAAAAAGTTTAGTGAAATTTTGAATCTTGAATCGTATTTCCATCAAAGGAATGTTAGGGTTGACAAACCGCCTAATTCTCTGAAGGCTTCTTGGGAGGGAGTCGAAAAATTATACGTCCTCGTGCGTCATCATATTGACTTAATTCAATTTTGACTCTATCTCCTGGTAATATCCGTATAGAACCACGTCGGATTTTTCCTGAAATACAACCTAAAATAACTCTATTATCTTTATCTAAAAGAACCCGGAACATAGCATTGGGAAGCGATTCAGTAATTAAACCTTCAAAAATGCGTTTTTCCTCTTTCTTGTTCATTTTATT